TAAAATATTCATTTGGGCGGGGGCTTCCAAATACATCATAAGCTAAACCTGTGCTAACAAATAACCAACCCGCAATGAATAAGGAAGGTATAGTAATGCTATGAATGACCCAATATCGAATACTGGTAATAATATCAGCAAAAGAACGTTCTCCCGTGCTTCCAGACATACTGAGCTCCGCATATTCTTGTACAGTCAAAAGGGAATCGATTCCGTCAAAGATGAGATCAGTAAACAAGAATTCACTAAAACTCAACTTTGTGAGATCGTCAATATTGTACCTAGGGCTTTTTTAAAGTCTACCGAATCAGTATAGCTACTCTTCTTCTAGCGCAGCAAGGCGGTTTCAATCAGTATCTCCTAGATAATTCCTTTGTTCTTTTCTTTTTCTTATTCCTTTGTTCTTTTCTTTTTCTTGTCGCTGTGGAATCATGTAACGTAGATTAGGTAAAATGTAAAATTCGACGGACGGATTGCTCTCCAATTTTCCAATAATAACAATTTACGAAGGAGATTAACATATTTCTGCAATTCGTAAATTCAATTAGAGGCAAAATTTAAAACCCCTTTGCGGTTGTCGAAGAAGAAAAGGGATTTTTGGTTGGAATTCCCCCTCCCTTTTTTTTTTTCATTTTAACGAATTGTTTAGTCGTCCAGTAACAAGTATCGGCAGTAGAGGGTGTTCGAGAGAACAACAAAAAATGGTATTGTAAGACTTACTATTCATAATGCATGCATTTTTTTTATTTGACCTAAAATCAAAAAGTTTTTCTTGACACTTAATTAAACTATAAAGAGGGGTTTTTCTTTTAATATGGAAAGAAAAAAAGAAAATATAAAACCTAAAAAAAAGAGATAATTAAGAATTTCGAGTCTTAGAAATAGAAGCTAGAGAGATTATGTGAATGAATCTACTAATAAATCTAATAAGTTATTAGGGAAAAAGTAACTTTATAATACTTTGTTCTTATTATTTTTATTTATTTTTTTTTATAGTATTTATATTTAAATATTATTTTTTTATTTATCATTTTAATAGTGAAAATTCATTTTTTCTTAAGAGTTGTCCAACGAATCTTTTTATTCGAAATCATGTCAAAGAAAAGATAGGTACATGCCCTAGATAATGAATTGATTTCTTTTTTAGCTATATTAACCTATATTATATCTATATCATTTTTTTGTTAGTGACGTCTATAATTCATTTATAATGATTAACTTTTAATGATTGAGAAATTAAAAACTAGTAATTGAAAGAATGAAGTTCAATTGGTAGTTTTACTTTGTCAAAAATGGAACTTAGGAAAATGCTTTACAAATCTATGTATAAAAAAAGAAATAGTTTTTTTAGCCCCCCCATGCCTACTATAACTAGTTATTTTGGTTTTCTACTAGCAATTTTAACTATAACCTCAGTTATATTTATTGGTCTAAGCAAGATACGTCTTATTTGAAATTAATTGAATGAACAATTCATAAAAATTAAAATAAAAAGCAATTTTTTTGCTGTCTTCCGCCCACTCTCTAGTTCCTTGAAGATGTTAATTTCAAATTCTTGGTTATTGAGATTTTTTGGCAATATGGATTAATATTTAAAAATAGATATTATCTCTCTTTTTCTCTTTTCAAATAAATTGAAATGATTGAAGTTTTTCTATTTGGAATCGTCTTAGGTCTAATTCCTATTACCTTGGCTGGCTTATTTGTAACTGCCTATTTACAATACAGACGAGGTGATCAGCTGGATCTTTGATTAAGACCCTCTTAATTTGACCTCCCACGAATTCAAGAAAGGAGGAGGTCAAATTAAAATGACTATTCTATTTTTCTGTAAAATTTTTGACCTAACAAAACAAGAACAGAATCACGCTCTGTAGGATTTGAACCTACGACATTGGGTTTTGGAGACCCACGTTCTACCGAACTGAACTAAGAGCGCTTTTTTATCACAAAAAACTACTGTATCTTTATTTTTTTTAACTCTACTTAATTACAATCTTGAATGCATATATTATCATATATAATATGATATAGATATAAATGAAAGATTAGGTATGCCCACTTCACTTTTACTCGATTTCAATAGATCCCTCGTTATTGCTCATAGACGAAGTAAAGTAAGAGGTAGGGATGACAGGATTTGAACCCGTGACATTTTGTACCCAAAACAAACGCGCTACCAAGCTGCGCTACATCCCTTGCAATTGGTCTACAATCAATTGGTCTACAATGTCATTGTAGAGAATCCCTGTCTTGTTTTCCACAGATTTATACAGATTTATTTCATTTTCTCTGTTGAGATACACTCGCCATTTCTTCTTTGTTTTGGTCTCATATCAGATAACATATAAAAAGAATAACCTTACTGCTCAGGCGGGCGGAAAGGGACGGTTTTTTTTTTCTTTTAGTTTTAAGAAAGGGAAAATTTTAGATATCAAATTGTTGTACATTTCAATTTGAATTAAGAATTCCGCGCACAAAACAAATGCAAATACTACATATACATCTGATCATATATGTATTACTATTATGTATTACAATAAACACTTGAATAAAGAAGGAGGATTAGAAATGCGAGATCTAAAAACATATCTATCTGTGGCGCCAGTAATAAGTACTCTATGGTTCGGATCCTTAGCAGGCCTATTGATAGAGATCAATCGTTTTTTCCCAGATGCGTTGACATTCCCCTTTTTTTCATTCTAGTTACTAACATGGGGGGTGAAGAAGATTAAATAAATATCTGGAACTATTACCCCTCTTTTTTTTATAATCCAAAGAAGTTAGAAAAGAGAAAGAATAAAAGTGGATTCAACCTCAGTGAAATTTTGAACTCGGGACGGAGCTTCAAGTAAATTAACTTCAATTCTCTTTTTTAATTTAATTGAGGTGGAAATCTGGTTAGGTCAACAGTATCATACAAGATGCTTAAATAAACTACTGTACTGCGATTCTAAGTATTACTTATTTTCAGTATAATTGGTTACAACACAACATTTCATAATTTGTTTCGAGTGAGCTACTTTTCTTTTTTTGTTCCTGTCTTCCGCGCTTCAAATCGGAAAATAAAAGAGTTGAGTGAATAAAAAACCAAAGGGAGGTTCATGGCCAAGGGTAAAGATGTCCGAGTACGGGTTATTTTGGAATGTACCAGTTGTGTTCGAAACAATGTTAATAAGAAATCAACAGGCATTTCCAGATATATTACTCAAAAGAATCGACACAATACGTCTAGTCGATTAGAATTGAAAAAATTCTGTCCCTACTGTCATAGACATACAATTCACAGGGAGATAAAGAAATAAATGGCATCGATGACTTGCTTGGCACTTTATACTTTATACAAGGAAGATAAAAAATGACATATTAACATAATAGATAGATATTTTTATATTTCAATTATATACTATTAATATAGTATTTATTATATTATTATTATAATATTAGAATGTTATTATAATTATTTATATTATTATAAATTTATATTATATATATTTAATTTATATATTTATATATATTGAAATATAAACTATATATTGAAATATAAACAAGCAAAATTTCTTAATTCTAAATTATTATCATTTTTGATCCGATCAAACGAAAGAAGATTTTCAAAATAAGGAATAAACAAACCATGGATAAATCCAAGCGAATTTTTCTTAAGTCCAAGCGATCTTTTCGTCGGCGTTTGCCCCCGATTGGATCGGGGGATCATATTGATTATAGAAACATGAGTTTAATTAGTCGATTTATTAGTGAACAAGGAAAAATATTATCGAGACGGGTGAATAGATTAACTTTAAAACAACAACGATTAATTACTATTGCTATAAAACAAGCTCGTATTTTATCTCCATTACCTTTTCTTACTAATGAAAAAAAATTTGAAAAAAAGAGAGTTGGTCGTTAAAACGAAAACGACAAGTCTTAGAATCCAAAAAAAACTAGGCTTACGTTTCAATTGAATAAAAAGTCCAATCCGAACTCAAACTCAAACTGATGTTTTGTTCGAAAAATCCCAAAATATGGATTTTGGTGGCGTAAGACAAAAGTGAATTAGGGAAGTTGGGGAAGAAGAATCAATCTTTTTTTATTAAATGTTTTTTTGCTTCGTTTGACTACTTGATTATATTATCATCAATCGTATTTTAATTTCTATTCTACCTTCCCCGAATTCATTCTCTAAGGCCAAGGAATTCCATGTAAAACAGTAAAACATTTCGATGGATTCCTCCTAATCGCCTTATTTTATGTTTATGATGTCATTGGAAATCATATAAAGACAATTTCTATTTAATATAGCAAGTTGCGCAAGTATTTTACGATTAAGAAGCAACTTTCTCTTGTACAGATTGTTTATTAATCTATTATAACTAAAAGATATTGTATTCTCGCGAATTACGGCATTTATACGAATGACCCACAAACGACGCACATTCCTTTTTTGCTTATCTCTATCCCGATGGGACGAAACCAAAGCTCTGATTTTTTGTTGAATAATATTTCGAGTAAGTCTTGAATGAGCCCCGCGAAAGCTTGATGCGAATAAACGGATTTTTATTCTACGCTTTCGAGCTATATATCCTCGTTTAATTCTGGTCATTGAATACCCGAAACGTTGATGACTAACTGATTGATTTCCTTTCTTTCAGTTATTCTTTTCCCCTTTTCTATAATAACAAAACGGATTTTTCCAATGTATAAAATAATAATTCCAATGGTTTTTGCTACTCTAACCTTCCCAACCACGATTTTTTCTCTAGGCATTTCACCTCGAAATAATAAATTGTATTGATACTCGGTATCAAACAAAAACATAGTAAATAAAAATGAGTAGTAAGATAAAGAAATAGTGGGTTTCATCGTTTTTATGGTTAGTTCTTAAACGGCGAGGTCTTTTCTATACACCGGAGCCCCGTCTTTCATTTAATCAATGCTATTGTTAACTTGTACAGTTGACACTTTTTGGCTCTACCCATTATTATCCAGTAATAGGTCTCTCACACCAAGATCTAGCTATACAGTAACGGTATTTAATTATGCGGATTGGCTGATTAGCTGACCCTTTTAGTCCGTCTGTTCTTACAAGAGTGGTGCCAGAACTTTTTTTGCTTTTTAATTTTAATATGATTATCCCCGCTTAACGGATAACAATTTACTGCCAATGGGGAATTTTTTTTCTCGTTTTGAAATCGAGAATTGAGGTGATTGAATTTGCACCAAGGGAAACCATAAATTTGATACACAATAGAAGGATAGAACTTTTTTTAGATAAGGAAGGCTTCTTTTTTCATTTTATCCTATTCATCGGTACTGATCGTGGGTAGTCGAAAGTTGTTTCCTTTCGTTTGTCCCAACCCCCAATCTGAACGAGTCGCACATACACCCTAGTACACGTTCCTCGGCGTTGAGGACATCCCCCAAGAGCGGGGGATTTTGTAACATTTCTGATTGGCTGTCTTGTGTTTCTAATAAGTTGTTTAATAGTTGGCATGGTAAATCGTATGCATAATGGGTTGGTTTAGATCGATCCTAACCAGATGATTATAAATGCTTTCTATATCTATTAAATTGATAAATATTCTATTACTTAATTCTCTTAATTTGAATTAAGAAAATAAGTAATAGAATTACGAATATTAAATACCCCTAAGAAAAAAATCTCAAATCATGATTTGCGTGAAATTTCTGCTACTTTAATTATGATTATGCAACTGCTACAAGATCAACAATTCCATGAGCTTGGGCTTCTGTTGCTGACATAAAAGTATCCCTTTCCATGTCTTCGGATACAATCCATAAGGGTTTACCTGTTCTTTGTGCATAAACCTTTGTGAGGATTTCGCGCAGTTTCAGTAGTTCTTCCGCTTCCAGGACAAATTCTGCTACCTGTCCCTCAGAATAAGCAGCACTAGGTTGATGGATCATTACCCTGATGATATAAGATAATCAAAGGCTACTCTATCTTGCACGATAAGATAAATGACGGGATAAAGAATAATTAACAAAAAAAGATAGAATTAAACAACCGTACAGGCATTGTTTGGGCATTGCATACGGCTCCACAAGAAACTTAACTTTTTTAGTTGATCGAAGGAAAGTATAGAGCCTATCAGGCCTAGATCGGTAAATGATCCAATAACCACCCTTCTCTTGAGACTTGAGAGGAAATTAGTTAATAAAAAACAAATACTATGGTGGCTCCGTTGCTTTATTTCATCGATGATTTAGCAATCCCAAAGTTTCTTTTTTTTTTCAAATAAAAAAATAATATAATCTTATTTTTTGTTCGTACTTTTTCATAACATTAAGAACCCTTATGGTGTGAAAACAAAAAAGTTTGCAACGCTGAAATAAGGCTCCGACAGATTAAGATAAAATCGGAAATACCCTTAATATCTCATACTACTCTTTCGATAAATAATCTAATGTTAAAAAAAATAAAGGAATTTCTTATATCGAATTCAAAATGCCATGCTATTATTACTTAATATATATTCATATTTTTTATGGCGAAGGCATAGTTTTGTTCTTTCAAATAAAAAACCCAATGGCGCCGAGCGTGAGGGAATGCTATACGTTTGGTGATTTTTCCTCCGACCAGGATAATAGATCCCATCGAAGCGGCTAATCCCATGCATACTGTTTGTATATCCGGTCGCACATATTGCATAGTATCATAAATAGCCATTCCGGGTATTACCCATCCGCCAGGAGAGTTTATAAACAAATATAAATCTTTGGTCTCGCTTTCTGCACTAAGATATAGCATAAGAGCGATAAGTTGATTCGAGATCGCGCTATCAACCATTTGGCCTAAAAAAAGTAATCTTTCTCGATAAAGTCGGTTGATTAGGATCAGATTCTACCCCTTAGAAACCGTACATGCATATTTTGATGCATACGGTTCAATAAAAATTGAGAAAAAAAAAGATCAATGTGTAGATTCCAGCCCTCCTTTGTGTGATAGTAAGTCCTTTCTAACTTCTCTTCTAACGAAAGGGTCCTTTCTTTCATTGTTTAAGAAAGATGAGTTTTGATCCGTTTATCTCTAAAATCTAAAAAAGAATTCATTAAACTTATCAAACTAACTTCTCATTGATGTATTCTTTCATCGGGATCCAATTTAATTAAAATCACGATGGCATTTTCTTGTTCCTGAATGGGCTTCTTAAATTCTCTTAGGTTTTGTGCTCTACTCCGAGTAAGGATCCGCCCCATTTTTATTTGCACATATAGGGCAAATTTCACCAATACCGCGTCTTTTTGCTCAAATTTTCTTTCAATTCCTTTCACGTCTTCCGTCAAATAGTTGACGCATCCGTTATATTATTTGATTAATTATGATTAGCAGTTTTAAATTGCCTGCTCTTTATTTAAAAATTTTTAAATAGAATATGCTATAACTATAAGTAGTAATCATAGATATCGTACTAAATTGGGTTTTTCTCAACGGAGCCTAGCATACTTCATTTTATTGGTCCAAACAAAACAAGCCAACCATAAATTATTCTAATTGATAAGATACCTCCAAAGCATAGATCTATTTGCGTTTCATTATACTTCACGCTCCAAATTTTTGATGATTTAATCAACTTTTCTTGGGCGAAACAGAGGTTAATCCCGATCAGGGGAGGAAAACGGGGAAATCCCATATGGCCCAATATATCTGACAAGTCGCACTATATGTCAATCCAATTTTTATGGCCCCTCCCGGGAAGTTGAAAACGGACTTTTGGAACACCAATAGGCATAAAATGTAAAGACAAAAAGATTAAATACTTTATTTCACTTTGATGTGAAAGCGTAACAATGAATTTATTGTCTTAAAAATATTAATATTATATTAGCTTAAATTAGCATTTAGTTTAATATAATATATTAATTAAATTATATAAATTATTATAGTTAATTATATTATAATAATTAATATTATTACAATTCTATTAATATTAGAATGTATATAATATTTATATTTTTGATTTATATTCCTATTTATTATTCTTCATATTTATTTAATTCATATTCATTTTTATTTAGTTAATATTTTGATTAATTTTTATTCACGGATTTACTAAGTTCATAAATAACTAAAAAAATAAATATAAATACAAGGAAGACAAAATGAATAAAACCAAACAAAATCTTACGAGCAAGTGCCTTGCATTATGAAAAAATCTCCACGCATTCGCTCTTATAAAATGGGGTTAACCCCCCATTGCGTATTGGTACTTATCGAGTATAGAATAGATCTGCTTCTCTTTGTTCCTACAAACAGAATTGTGACATTATGACTAAAATATTATAAAGAGTAGAAAAAATATTACTCCTTTCTACAAGATAATCCAACGAAAAGGGAGGGGACATAACATTGTTTTTTCCAGTGCAATAAAGTTACATAGTGTCTATTTTTTGTTGATAAAGGGGTATTTTCATGGGTTTGCCTTGGTATCGTGTTCATACCGTCGTATTGAATGATCCCGGTCGTTTGCTGGCTGTACATATAATGCATACAGCTTTAGTTGCCGGTTGGGCCGGTTCGATGGCTCTATATGAATTAGCAGTTTTTGATCCCTCTGATCCCGTTCTTGATCCAATGTGGAGACAAGGCATGTTCGTTATACCCTTCATGACTCGTTTAGGAATAACCAATTCGTGGGGTGGTTGGAGTATCACGGGAGGAACTATAACTAATCCCGGTATTTGGAGTTATGAAGGTGTGGCCGGGGCGCATATTGTGTTTTCTGGCTTATGTTTTTTGGCGGCTATCTGGCATTGGGTGTATTGGGATCTAGAAATATTTTGTGATGAACGTACAGGAAAACCTTCTTTGGATTTGCCTAAGATTTTTGGAATTCATTTATTTCTCTCAGGGCTGGCTTGTTTTGGGTTTGGTGCTTTTCATGTAACTGGATTGTATGGTCCTGGAATATGGGTGTCGGATCCTTATGGCCTAACCGGAAAGGTACAAGCTGTAAATCCAGCGTGGGGTGTCGAGGGTTTTGATCCTTTTGTTCCGGGAGGAATAGCTTCTCATCATATTGCAGCGGGGACATTGGGCATATTGGCAGGCCTATTTCATCTTAGTGTTCGCCCGCCCCAACGTCTATACAAAGGATTACGTATGGGAAATATTGAAACTGTGCTTTCCAGTAGTATCGCGGCTGTCTTTTTTGCAGCTTTTGTTGTTGCTGGAACTATGTGGTATGGTTCAGCAACTACCCCGATTGAGTTATTTGGTCCCACTCGTTATCAATGGGATCAAGGATACTTCCAGCAAGAAATCTATCGAAGAGTTGGTGCTGGGTTAGCCGAAACTCAAAGTTTATCCGAAGCTTGGTCTAAAATTCCTGAAAAATTAGCTTTTTATGATTACATCGGTAATAACCCGGCAAAGGGTGGATTATTCAGAGCAGGATCAATGGATAACGGAGATGGAATTGCTGTTGGGTGGTTAGGACATCCTATTTTTAGAGATAAAGAAGGACATGAACTTTTTGTACGTCGCATGCCCACTTTTTTTGAAACATTTCCGGTTGTTTTGGTAGACGGAGACGGAATTGTTAGAGCCGATGTTCCTTTTCGAAGGGCAGAATCAAAATATAGTGTCGAACAGGTGGGTGTAACGGTTGAGTTCTATGGGGGCGAACTAAACGGAGTCACTTATAGCGATCCTGCTACTGTGAAAAAGTATGCTAGACGCGCTCAATTGGGTGAAATTTTTGAATTAGATCGTGCGACTTTGAAATCCGATGGTGTTTTTCGTAGCAGTCCAAGGGGTTGGTTTACTTTTGGCCATGCTTCATTTGCTTTGCTCTTTTTCTTCGGGCACATTTGGCATGGTGCTCGAACCTTGTTCAGAGATGTTTTTGCTGGTATTGATCCAGATTTAGATGCTCAAGTTGAATTTGGAGCATTCCAAAAACTTGGGGATCCAACTACAAAAAGACAGGGAATCTGATACCATATTGATCTCTTACTTTTTGCCTCTATTTGATTT